GTTTCCCGATTGGAGATCCATGGATCACAGATGGTATCTCCCCATGGCGTTTCGCCCTTGAAAGCGTCCTTCTTTCTCGATGCCCAGGCATTCATCCGATGCATTATTCTGGATACAGTAGGAATTGCACCTACCACACTAGTCACTCACTACCAGAATATTCGCCAATGAGACTTCTATTTATACTTCAGAATGGCGGGCTTGCCTTCTAGTTAGGTCATTTACTGGAGCGGGTGCATTTAGGCTTGAAGACGAAGGTTTATGCATTTCGTGCAGATTTTTCGGAGAGAAAAAAAATGAAGAACATCTGATGGAAAAAAAGGCATACATCCAGGCCACTAAAATAACTGGATCGATTCACCCTTTCATTATCCCGTAAATGACTATTTCAGATCATCAATAGAATAATACGTATCTTTTATTTACATATCACATCATTCGCATTACAAGCAGAATACAGGGTTCCTTTCGCCTAGACACAATAGAATGAGTATTTGTCTCATCACACCATTATTTCTTTATTTCGATATTTTCTAATCGGAAAATAGATCAAGAACGCGCGGAAATAACCAAGTTATGGATGCACTGCTGCTCTTTGTATAAATCCCGCCGTTCCACAAAAACCACTTGAAATATTTGGCGGGAGTAGGATTTGAACCTACACAACATTCAGATTATGAGCCTGACGAGTTACCAATTACTCTATCCCGCGCACCTAATTAATAAGGTTTTCTTCAACGGCGCCGCAAAATATTATATTCCTTTTTGCGCAACAATTCCCCGCCCGCCCCGGGTAGAGTTCTTTATTATAAATATGTAATTTTTTTCTTGCGAGTCTCTATGATGATCCATTCGTAGGCGCCGAATGTTGCATAGTACTATTTGGCGAGCTTAGTCCTTTGGGACCTTCGGCCCCGCGATTGTCCATCACTTTTAATAGCGTTTTAGAATAATTCGAATTGGACGTTGTCCGGGCCTGGACCATGTCTCCCGAAATTGATAAATCAGTACATATAGCGTAAGACGATTTCACATTTCGAGGTCGGAATGGGATCGGGTGTTTTCATGTCTTACCATAGTGCCCGGAAGCGCGTAGCGATTGATGAATAGAGTAAAAAGGGAACTTGCTCGGGCGTAGGTTTCCCCCGCGTTCGATAAGGTGGACTACCCAGGTGCTCTTCGGCGATAATCGCCGATCACAGGACTCTCTAACTTGACTTTATTTCGATCTATTGTAAAACCCTGGGATAAAAACCTTCGGCCGCTGAGAAGCGCCCCGGCCCCACGAGGCCGCAGGCCACGCGTCGGCTACATCAGATTGCCGCCGGTGATGCCGGCGTTCTATGGAATTTTAGTCTCTACGTATTTTTAAGTCGCGACACATATATATAGAACATGCGGATTTACTTCGGATTTATAGAGAAATCTAATGAATGATTAATTGGAACTTACATAAGATGCGACGACCGCTTCTCGAGATGCTCTTAGCCGTGTTTGTTTCCCACATGGCTCGTCCACAGGGCCCGTTAGAATGTTGTTCACTGCCCCTTTCTCACCACTTCTATCTCGACCCATTCCTTACGTACGGATAGGGCGATCAAAAGCAAGCCGTGTAGACTTACGTCAATTTATCTTGCAGCAAGCCGTAGCAACATACATTCGCGCGCGTTCCCATTTCATTCGTGGAGCCACAACAATGAATTATCTATGATGATTCATAAGCTACTAGCATAACGGCTGATTCTATTCTGGCGATAGAACATCAGAGTATAGCCACTTAGTTCGTGGACAAGATCTAGAATGAAACCCTAACCTAAAGGTGTACTTTTTATGACCGATCGTTCTGTCAAAACAATATTCATCATGTTGCATTTCTAGTTATCCCGAGAAACATCGTAAATCTTTCTTTACCGTGTTCTATCATAGAAAAAGGAGATTTGGGATAAGGTTAGTGACCAGCAAAAAAAAGAGATATATCTCTTTTTTTTGCCTCCCGTAAGTTCGATTCTTATCCGAAAGTTACTATCGGAAGAGGGATTTGAACCCCCGTGTGCGAATTATGATCCCGCTGTTCTAACCGACTAAACTATTCCGACATGCGAATTATGAATCCGCTGTTCTACTAATCTGCCGCTCCCTGGCTGTTTGTTGGATGATAATTCGCCTAATGCGCCCTTTGACCTGGCCCCGATGGATGGGGCTTAACGATAGAAGTAACTGTTTATATATGAAGTTCAAACGGAGTAGATTATTAGAGCACCCTGCGCCTTAATGATGTTCATAATGGCGACTGAAGCCATTATTGTGGAGTAGTAGGGGCACGGGCATAATTGGAAAGGCTGTGTGTGGGGTAGGCTCTCACTAACCGACATAGACCAAAAATTCACTCAAGTCTTTGCCATTATCGCATTATGCTGGCCATTTTTCTTTCCTTCGGGCCATGCAATCCTAGTCCAGAGAATGAAGAGCACAGGGCGTATCTACTCTTTTTTTTTGCTCCCTCGTGTTACTATCAAACAGAACGACAGAAACTAGATAGATGTTTCCTTTTTGGAGTCTTTTTTTTTCTCTCTCTCGTTGAGAAAAAGGAGTCAATCCAGCCACAGGTTCCCCTACGGCTACCTTGTTACGACTTCACCTCAGTCAAAAGCCCCACCTTGGTATCCCTCCCACATTGGACCACCAATTCCTCTGGTAGACCACACTCACCAACGGCGTAGAACACTGAAAGAATGGGTGATCCTTGGTTTGATGCTTCGGGCGGAGCCAATTCCCATGGTGTGACGGGCGGTGTGTACAGGGCCTGAGTACATATTCACCGCGGCATGCTGATCCGCGATTACTAGCGATTCCAACTTCATGTTCTCGAGTTGCAGAGAACGATCCGAACTAAGGCCATCTTTCTGGATTCGCTCCGCCTTCAAGCCTTGCTTCCTATTGTAATTGCCATTGTAGCACGTGTGTAGCCCAGCCCATAAGGGCCATGCGGACTTGACGTCATCCCCACCTTCCTCCAGTATATCACTGGCAGTTTCTTGTGAGTGCAGTCCATGGCATGGATTGTCAATTCTGTCTCCAAAGACTGGGTGCCACATTGGTCTGTGCTCGTCGGATCAACCGTGTGATCGTAGCCAGACGGCGTTGTGACATTCTCTGCGTGGTCTTCGTCAGTCCCAAATGATCGAGAATCGACCCCAAAACGCATGTCTTAGCAACACAAAACGAGGGTTGCGCTCGTTATAGGACTTAACCCAACATCTCACGACACGAGCTGACGACAGCCATGCAGCACCTGTAGAAATTTTCGTACCGTCCCATTAAAGACAAGCAAACTTATTCATATGTCAAGGGCTGGTAAGGTTTTGCGCGTTGTATCGAATTAAACCACATGCTCCACCGCTTGTGCAGGCCCCCGTCAATTCCTTTGAGTTTCAGCCTTGCGGCCGTACTCCCCAGGCGGAGTGTTTAACGCGTTAGCTGGGCCCCTGATCAGCCATTTTGCATACGGCGCAGACCAAGGACGAACACTCATTGTTTACGGCATAGACTACCAGGGTATCTAATCCTGTTTGCTCCCCATGCTTTCGCACCTTAGCGTCAGTAGAGACCCAGAAAGCTGCCTTCGCTTTTGGTGTTCCTTCGTATATCTGTGAATTTTATCTCTACACACGAAATTCCACTATCCTCTATCTTACTCAAGTGAATTGGTTTTGAAAGCCTTCCGCCAGTTGAGCTGGCGACTTTCACTTTCAACCGGATTCACCGCCTACGTGCCCTTTACGCCCAGTCATTCCGAATAACACTAGCCCCCCCCGTCTTACCGCGGCTGCTGGCACGGAGTTAGCCGGGGCTTCTTATTCAAGTCTTGTCACAATCGCACACTCGATGAAAGAGCTTTACAAGCTGCGTTGCCCTTCTTCACTCACGCCATATTGCCGGATCAGGCTTTCGCCCATTGTCCAAGATTCCCCACTGCTGCCTCCCGTAGGAGTCTGGGCCGTGTCTCAGTCCCAGTGTGGCTGATCATCCGAAAAGACCAGCTAAGCATCGTAGGCTTGGTCAGCTCTTATCTAACCAACTACCTAATACTACGTGGGCTCATCAAACAGCGCTTTTTAGCTTTTATTCATTCGGGATTTGGCCCGAACTGTTCGGCAGATTCCCACGTGTTACGCACCCGTTCGCTACTTTGTTCTCATCCCGATTCGAAAACAACGTTCAACTTGCATGTGTTAAGCATATCGCTAGCGTTCATTCTGAGCCAGGATCAAACTCTTTTTTTTGAGTATTATTTTTTCACACAGAAGTAGGTTTCGAACCTACCAAACTTCCAATAGAAAACCTCTGCGTATCACTAACTAAATAATCCTCATACTTAAGGTTTACTACCCATAAACCAAAATGCATTCACTATGTAGTAGAACCTTTGGTCCAATAAACTTGCTATGCTTCTTTCGCATCATAGAATTACGTAGTGATTGCAGATTCTAAGTATGCTATATTCTATGGAATACCACGCACGGTCTTTGTTGCAGGGTAGCCCTGCGGATTTTTTCGCCCTGTTGCTATCGATCCGAATTCCCAAATTCATTTTTTAGGAAAGCCTCATTTCGGTTCTGTGTGGCTTTCGTTCTTTCCAGTCTCGATAATAATGATATTTTCGGGCTGCAACAAGACCAATCGCGCAATTTTGGATTCGGCCCTTTTCTTTATCCATTATTATTATTCCTGGCCCTTCCCCATGGAATTACTCAATTAATAACGAAACTAGAAGATTAATAATATATTATGTTGAATACTTGGCTTTATAATGCAATTACATGTAATTGCATTATAAAGCCAAGTAAATAAGTCGGACAATGACCGACTTGCCCTTATGGCCTCGAGCAAGCATTAAAGAAAGGGCTGAGACGATCATAAACATCCACCAAAAAAACTATTTTCAGACAAAAAAGGAACTGAACGAGATGGTAGTGCTTTTTTTCAGTGGCGTTAAAAATATAGTTTTTTTTATTAGTTTCAGTCCCTTCTGTAGTATGTCGCTTAATAACAATTTAAACATTTATCAAATATTCATTAGGGGCCATCAGCCAAGGTGTAGCGCAGTCTGGTAGCGCATCTGTTTTGGGTACAGAGGGTCATAGGTTCAAATCCTGTCACCTTGAGTCAGAATCAAAGTCAACTAAAAACATGAAAATCAATCGACCGTTATCACCTCATCTTACCATTTATAAGCCACAGCTTACTTCTACTCTCTCTATTTTTCATAGAATCTCTGGGGCTTTCTTAGGGGCGGCCGGCAGATTACTTGTGATTACAGCGAAAGCACTACCGCTCGAGGAGCTCGGGCTTACCCGATGGCGGAAAAAAGGAAGCATGCCACAGAAGCAGCGATAAAGAAAGGGGATATTCGTCGGCTGTCGGCTAGGTTCTCGGCCTACTCGATAATCCCCCGCGAGTCCGCTGGCGCTTGCCAAATGAAATCTATATATAAATATATATATAGATTTCATTTAGCGTGAGATGATAAAACAGAATCGCAGTTCTTTTCGGGTCGGCCTACCCTACAGCGAACTAGTGCGAAAGAAATGCACGCGGGGAATCGCATGAACACTGTTATGCTTTCAGCCCGCTGGTGGCTAAGAACGGTAAGGACGAGAAGAAGATAGATATATTTTTACGCATGGAAGCGGATTACCCGAAGTAACGGGGACAGAGAACTAAACGACGTCTCAAGCGCTATAGCTCACAGGTGATATCGGCGAGGTCCAACCATACACTATTATGGTCTGGGTTGGAAGTCAGAGGACCCATAGTACCTGCCTGATCCCGAAAGAACCGTGTAAACGGAAAACTCGCGGATTGGATGAAAGGCGAAGGGGTCTAACCGTCTGCCTAGCCTGGCAGGTTTTACTCTCCGACACTCAGAAAATAAAACGGCAAATATATCTATTTTTTGTTGTGCCCTATTAACATCAAGATGTTAATACATTATATATGATGATACATCCAGTGCCATTGATGATCCGATCAGTAGCTGGGAAGGGCAGGCACCCAAAAAACGGGCCGCAGTTAATGGAGCCCGTCTCCCATGAGTTAACTCCCAATCGGGAGAGTTAGTGAGCCGTATGATGGGAGACTATCACGTACGGTTCGGAGGGCACTTAGGAGGCGGGAGTTAATCATAACTTTCTACCGAAGTTTGACCCTATCCATTATGGTCTTTTTCAGTATTCTCTTCTTGAAAATAGGCGATCTTAACCTTACTTCTTATTATCTTTACCAGTATGCTTTTTTCCTTACTTTCTATTTCTATTGGTCGATCTTAAGCGTAGTCAATTTCAGTTTATTGGCTTTGTGCTATCATATAAGTAATGGAATTCGTCATTTATTGTGGGATTTAGGTCTTTTTCTAGAATTATCCAAAGTATATACTTCCGGAATTATTATGTTATTCTGTGCAGCTCTTCTAGCTGTATTGAATATTATCCGATTCTATTTCTCATAGGCACGAAATACGATAACGATAACCCCGAAAAAAAAGGTATATATATATATATATATACTTTTTTCCCTGCCTCGGAATCGGGTTTACTTCATCTCGCGGAGGCTTAACTAGGACAAGCCTACAACAACCTGTCCCAGTACCATTCCGGTCGATAGGATACTTTTTGGATAGGCATAGCCATCCATATGACGGACAATCGTCACATACGCTTCTACGAGAAGGGGCCGGACTAAAAAGGCCAGTTTCCTTTTACTCTCGGAAAAAAGGTAAAAAGCAATGAAAGCTCATAGAGAAACCTTGGGGCATTGGCTTCTTCAAAGAATGACTGCCGCTTCTCTAATCCCAATAATTTTTATATCAAATGTTTCTACTTTGATTCTGTCAAACATTTTGTTATTCTGGCATATTCATGTGGGAATTGAAGAAATTCTGACAGATTATGTTCACCATGAAATGACACGAAATTGGATCTTGATTCTTTTCAGAGTATTTTGTTCAATAATTATCAAATATGTTTTTTCGTTTTTTGTTTTTTAAGAAAAACTTTATAATCATTTGAAGATTCGGATAGTGCTATAGGGCGGAAATAAGCGCGGAGAGCGCACCAGAAAAAAATATATATATTTTTTTTTTCTGGTGCTAGTAGATAGAGGCTGTGTCACGGATGAAGTCGGTAGGTAATTAAATGGTTACTATGGTCTTTTCCATTGTCCTCTATGGGCCTGTTCTGGTTCACATCGCCCCTGCAAAAAAAGGGCAAAGCAGTACTTATTGGCTAAGGAATCGGCATGTACTTGGCTTGAAACCGAGTTGGCTTTCGAAAAAGAGACTCTTATTATGGATCTAGTAAAATATTTAACATTTTCTATGATTCTTTTTCTTTTAGGTATTTGGGGGATTTTCTTGAATAGAAAAAATATCCTTATTATGTTAATGTCGATCGAGTTAATGTTACTTGCGGTCGATTTAAACTTTCTGGTATTTTCGATTTATTTGGATGATATGATGGGTCAATTATTTGCTTTATTTGTTTTAACGGTGGCAGCTGCGGAATCCGCTATTGGGCTGGCCATTCTGGTTATAACTTTTCGAATTCGTGGGACTATTGCAGTGGAATTTGGGGCGACCGTTCGCGTCGCCTACAGTCATTGTTTAGCCATATGGAAATTATCCGCAGTTTTGCGCTAGCGGCCATATAGCAAATCACGCGAGAACCTATTCCGCGTGCCAGGCATGGAGCTTACCCAACCACCGTGTGAACGGATGGGAACCACAGCATGCTCTATAAACGTAGTTGGAGAAAGAAACGAGGAAGACCTCATGATGTTAGAGTATGTCTTTCAGGCTTTCAACTTGCTTTTTTGCTATCCTATGAAGGAAGCGCAGAAACACCCAAAGGACCACAGGCAGCGTTCAGAAAATAAAATACGTTTGACCTGCGGTCTACTTCTCTGCCTAGCAAATAAAGAGTTTATTATGATGAAGGAAGGCAGCGAAGAGTGCATAGCAAAAAAATTTTATTTTTTTTTTGGGCAGAGCCTAAAGGTTCACGGGGCAAACGAATAATTCTGGCTCAAACAACCCGAGACCACTCACTACGTTAGCCTGCTCTTGTACGAGATGAGCCCTTGCTCTGGCAAATCAAAGTCTCTTTCGGTCAACCTGGACCTGCAGTTAATCACGGAGAACTCCCTGTGGCAATGCACACGAGTGCGCGCTGTCAAGCTCTCAGTCTGCCATCAATAAATTATGGTAAGGCCAGAATGGGGAAAGAAACCCTGCGGGCGGATATTTATTACAGAGCCTGCACGAGGGAGCAGATTACCCAAAGTTATGGGGACAAAAGACTAAACGACATCTCGACGCAGAATGGCCTTGGATTAAGATCAGCCAAGAACTGTAGGCAACACCGGTGAAATCCACTTTCGTCCAGCTGACCGAAGTGGATGGCAGAGGGCCCATAGTACCCGCCTGAGCCGTACGTAGTAAAAATATTTTTTTCACTAAAACTGCCAACGAAAGGGGCCTAACCGTCTGCTGTACCTTAGCAGACCCTATTCAACCACATCTCCTAGCTAAGCCTCCACGGGTTTCGAACGGAATCTGTTCAGAGATGGAGAGAAAAGCAATAAATAGAGATAAAAGCAATTTAGGGCGCTGCCGCTCTTTCAATGGACTCTTGGATTTTCCGCTCTCGCAAAGCTGGGGAAACCTATTCGGATCTGCAAAATATCGTGGGCAATCTGGACTCGTGAATAATGCTTTATGTCCAATTAGGGCAGCGGGGCCCAAATCGATAACACCAATGTTAGACAAGGGGGGACCATTGATGGAACCGGAACCAGAACTGGGGCCCTATGGAACGAAGCACGGTGATCGGAAAAAGTTTAGCACAAAACGAATCTACATGCCGCCATTTGCTATCATAATAAGAAGCCGGAAATGAAAAACGCCTTTTTGAAGACCTACTTTACATAAGCAAAAAAAAAATGTATATATATATATATATTTTTTTTTGCGGTATCACGGACACCCAGATGGGAGCATGGAAACAATCTATGAAAAGGTACTCCACGCCAAATATGAAACCGGAAAAAGGATATACTAAAAATCATACTGTCTTCAATGCCAGCTTAGTGGCATCCTTGTCAAAAGTCCTACCTTGACTATCTAAAATTCGTTTCATACGTTCTAAACTGCAGAGTAAATTCTGCTATCAATAATCCTATGGCATCACTTGCTTGATGACTAAAAAGCTGCGTAACTGCTCTTTGTGCTCCCTTCATTCTATTCTAGATCCGAACAGAATGCACCATGTTCAGGGCATTAGGAACGAGCTCAGAGGAGATAATGAAACTGCATTTTTTTTATGTTATTATCTCTCGCTACAATTCCTCATGATCGTTATAACGAAAAAGTAAGTTGCTTTCTTTATGGTACTTAAGCCACTTGAGGATTGGTCATTGGAAGGACGGGCCAGGATCTAACGACAGAGGCAAATCCGAATAGAGGTTGAATTAGAGAGCCGTATGATGGGCGACTATCTCGTACGGTTCGGAGAGGGCTCGAATACCAAAGCATTCAATATGTTTCTGAGAAAGTTCCACTCTATTTAATTGCATGAAAGGATAGGCACAAAAACAAGTGCTTCGTCTCTATTCCTCAAATGCGAAGTATATGGGAGAGGCAGGATTCGAACCTACGTAGAAAACCTTCAACAGATTTACAGTCTGTCGCTTTTAACCACTCGGCCACTCTCCCCCAAAATAAAGAAAATTATTTATTTATAAATTGGTCAATCCGCGCGTGTATGTATGTATGTATGTATGGTATGTAACCTTTAATGGGTTTGACCCAATCGATAGATGCATGTACCGTTGATATATATTATCGATTCATTCATTATGCATTTTCCTCGAGCATCCTACAGGATTTGAACCTGTGACCTTCAACTTAGAAGGTTGTTGCTCTATCCAACTGAGCTAAGAATGCAGTACAATACTAACCTGCATTCATTCGCGAACTACAGAGAAAAAAGCTGTCTTCGTGTGACGAACAAAGGGCGCGCAGCGTGAGAATAGCACCAGGAATGAAGGTCATACGTGGAGCGAGAAAAATATGATTTAGCCATAGATTCTCGTGGCTATATGCGCCCCATGCCATGCCCTTTACTCAATGAAATAAAAATGCTCGGCTGTAATACGGTTTTAGTACATAGTAATTGCATTATGGTGAATGAGTACCCGTAAATGTAGTAAAATTCTAGAGGCGAACCCTTAACTACTAATGAAATAGAAATAAAATCTTGGTAGGGCCTTACGATTGATTGCACACTTTGCCGAGCGCAGTAAAAGCCAACCCAATGTTTTTCTCGTTCTCATCAGGTCCAACACACAATGAAATATCACGAATTTTTTATTTAAAACTATTCTGAAAGAAATTAGAATTCGTTTTTTTTGGATATTTATCTGCTTCAGTTTAACATGGTTTACGTGTTATTGGTTTTCAGAAGATTTGTTTTTTTTGTCAGCGAAATCCTTTCTTATTCTCTCCCATTCGGGTTTTATTCGTACACGATTAACGGAGGCCTTAAGCACGTATGTTACTATTTCCTCAATATCATGCTTTTATTTTTTATTCTTTCTTTCAAGCCATCAAATCTGGTGTTTTTCGATTCCCAGTTGTTATGAAGAACAAAGAAAAAAATACAATAAATTCTTTTACTTAAGTGGTTTTTGCTTCTTCTCGTTCCTTTTTGTCACTTTTGTCGGGATAGTTCCCAATGTTTGGCACTTTTTATATGAATTGAATAAAACATCAACTAATCTGCTTATAATAAACTTACAACCTAATATTTTTGACTATATTTTATTAACTGTCCGTATTTTGTTCATTTCATCAATATGCTCTCAAGTACAGGTACTTGTGATCTTTTTGCTAGAATCAAAAAGGATTTTTGTGAAAAGCTGCATAAAAAATCGTCGTTTTTTTATGGTTCTCTCGATCTTTACAGCAGCTTTTTCAACACCTCCAGATATCTGGTGTCAAATTGTCGCTTGTTTACTTATTTATTGCATAATAGAGTTGACCATTTTTTACGCATTGATTATACAAGTTCATGAGAAGCAACTAGTCCTTTGATCGAGATTGGGCCATGGCCAGGGGCCAGGCCGCGGGGCGCAACAAAAAACAAAAATATAGATAGATTTTTTTTGATCTTTGGCCTAATTTTGCTTGCTGCTATGCATTAAGCTTTAACCATCTATCTATTCCTTCCCGGCCACCTTTCTTTTCCCTCTGCTGATGCAGTAAAAGAACGCGCAGAAGCCCAATAGCTTTTGTTCGCGCCGCCCTCCCCTATTCCAGATGCTTCATGGTCGATTTGGATCCGACCGAGCAGAGCGAGGCGACCGTGACGACGCCATCGAGCAACGAATAGGCGCTTCGCCGAAATGGAGCTGCGACGCCATGCCATAGTCTTCACCAATTCGATATGATATGAGACTAGGCTTGCTTATAGCTATTACAAAACTAGCCAGGGCGCAGCAAACAAAAGTATTTTTCGCTCCATACTACACCAAGGCGGACTTAATTCCCCGCTTTTTTTTACGTCTCTAGCCTCGGAGACGCAAGAAGATAATACGAGGCCAAGAAAGAAGCTCGTAGAGCATAAAACGAATGCTCCGTCTGTCGGGGTATACGAGCTTTACTCTATTTTTTTGTGCAATTGTAGTATTGTCTTCATGTCCATAACAAAGAGCAAAAAAAAAATGGGTCAAGAAGATCAAAAGATTCCCGGAATATCTTTTTTTCACTATTTACGAGAGATTAACTCTGTTATGGCTCTGCCAATAAATAATTTCCATATGTTCTTGCTTTAATCAAGAAGGTCTAGATCTATGCTATAGGGGAATTGTATTTGTTGAGGTTCATACAATACCACGGCTTTTAGTGTTTTATAATTGACCTCCAAATGAGTAGGTTTTATTCTCCATATTCGGTTACTTCGAAAATTTTGTCTTATTCTTGATCTAATGAAATATAGAAAATTATCTTGAATAGATATAAGATCACCCTTGGATAATTGAAAACCAGGAATATTTACCATTTTATAATTAACACAAATTTTTTTATGACTTATTAGCTGCCTCGCTTGAAAAATAGTCAAACATAAATTGGGACGAACCAGAATTACGTCTAATCTTCGTTCTATATCGAATAACAAACTGTTTTTTTTATCTAGATAAGTCTGCGTTTTAGACCTTCGCATCTTTCTAATGGGTAATTCTCCATAAAAAAGGGACAACTTTTGTATAGTCTGTAATTCTTTGGAAAAGTCAGATTGTTTTTTATTTGTTTTTTTTCGAAGCTTCAAAATAATGGCTTTTTGTTTTTGAGTAAGTTTTTGGGTCTGCCAAACATTTTCCGAAATTTGACGACAAGTTTTGAATCTTGATGCAGGCATATGAAGTTTTATTCGTTTTTTTAGCCATTGCGGATAACGGGAATCGAACCCATATCTCCTGCTTGGAAGGCAGATAATTTACCTTTAATCTATATCCGCCCAAAAATTTTTTTTATTCCTTCCCGCTTTTTTTCCCAAATTCTTATTTACATATCAAATCAATAGTAGGTTGTTGATTATTGGTTCCTTTGAGCCGATGATCTTACTAAGATAAGGATGGATGTCCGAGCGGTTGAAAGAGTCGGTCTTGAAAACCGAAGTATTAAGAATACCGGGGGTTCAAATCCCTCTCCATCCGTAAGTAGGGTAATTAGTTAACCTTTTTTAAAACAAAATAGCATGTTTGTATTAACCTTTACAGATCTTAACGTTGTGTAATTCTCTTGCAGGATCAAGCAAAGAACAAGATATTCTCTTTATGAAAAAAAAGTATATAATCATTACTTATGATGATTCATTCAAGAAAAAGGAATGATCTTCAGCTGGTGGCTCTGTGCTTGGCAGCCGAAGAGGGCAGTACCCTGAAGAGCTTGAAAAGATTCTTACTCAGCAGGGCAGCGCGTATCGTGCCGTGGCTTAGCCTGAGGCGCGACACTGAGCCATGTCGCGGAACGCGCCACGGTGCACTGGACCGAAATATATAGATGTCATAATCCGTATAGTATTGGATGAATCAAAACTTTGCATGTTTTTGTACGTCACGCGCTGAACCACGATGGGACAGAGGCGACGATAGAAAAGAACATAATAAAATCGCCAGTATACCAATCAAATGACCTACAAGATGAACTACCGGCACTAGTAGAGTGGTTCACTGCGCGAAAGCAAAGAACCGCTTCGCCCTCTTTCTTTCGGCGCAGTCAAAAAGAGACGATGCTTGGATAGTATACCCGCAAACGCAAAAAACAATATGACTTCAAAAAACAATATGACTTCAAAAAACAATATGACTTATGGATATTAATGAGCAAATCTAGTTTAGTTTATTTTTACAGTGATGAACCATGAGAAATAACTTTATCTATAGGCACGACTCAGGAACCATAGAACACGACCTGACCTACAGGGTTGGGCCAAATATTATGGTGTAAGTTCAATCCTAGTTTGACGAGATGGCCTTTGACCCATTCATGTGACTGTTATTATCGATCGGCGATAAAAAATCTGGCAATCCATGGGCCCTTGAGCTACCATCTGAAATGGTATGGAGGCCATTAAGAAAGAGAGTCTAATAACTAAAGAAAAGAAAAAAAAATTTCCACAGATTGAATATTGAATAAAGTTTTGGCGGATATGATGGAATTGGTAGACATGCCAGGTTTAGGTTCTGGTAACCATAATGTTTGTGGGGGTTCGAGTCCCTCTATCCGTACAAGTCGGAACTTTAAGTTCTGCGATCACTAGGCCTTTGGTCGTTCGGCTAGCCTACTATAGAATTACTGTTTCCCAGTTAATACTGCTTCTTGAGATAGTATGCCATCAGTTATGGTAGATTGTCGAGCTGCACTCGGCATATTCAACTAATGGAAGTTGAATCACGAAGTGACCACTTTACGCACAGGTCGACCAAATGGAAATAAGGAATAAAGGCGCCCGATCCATACACAGTAAGCGCCGAGTGGGACAATATACAATATTATGAAGTGACGACGATAAAATAACATAATGAGTCCACGATTTTTCCTAGGTAATAGAAGCTTGGAGCTAACCCTAAACTCTGCCCTTATCACAGAGCATGAGGCTATGACGATAATTTTCAAAAACTTATCTTTCCTCAGATTATGATTATTACCGGCGGAAGTTACAAGGCTCTAGAAACAACTATTTGTTTAGCATTATTCTTTCTCAAATATATCATTGTGATATATTTGATATTAATATGACATGCATTTTATAATCCCAACCTATTTGTGCGGAAGGGACCGCAGTGATCGCACTATCCCCTAATCACCGCGGTTATTTTCGTGTATCTAACGCCCAAAAAACAGGCTTAGTAATTCGAGTGGTTAGGTCCAAGACCCTCAGGATTGAGTGCAACCAGATTGCTTGATCTATCGAGCGAAATCCCTCTATGATGTTCTGAACTTTTTCATTAGAGATTTGTGGCTGCGGCTCTCACCTAAATTCATAGACATCTTTAGAACAAACGACATTTGACAAAAAAAAGGTATAACTACTATTAGGAAATTTAGTATTATATCATAAAATTTAGTATTATATCATAAATTTGTAAATCAATGGGTCTTTCACCTCGCATAGTATTTGTACCCTTGCCCTGCGGATCGAACACGAGTCGTGATCAAACTGTTCTCAAGAATTGGAAGAGAAGCCATGCTGCTTGACTTGATTGGCGAAAAAAGAATCTATGTTTATTCATGAGAAGTGTGCCCAATTCATAAATCAGATTAGAAACTATTATGTATGTGCTCTATCTATCTATCATGTATGCATAAGAGAACAGCTCAGGCTTAAAGTTATAGGTCCTTCATTCACGATATGGATAATTCGATTATCAAAAAATATTGTATATTGTAGGAGAACATAAGCAAATTAACCGCCCCTACGTTGTTCTGTCATGAGCCATTGGCAGAGTGGGAAGTGATTTCGTTTTTGTTTCAGGTGGGTGCATGGCACTTTACGGGCTTTGAAAAAAAGGCCGTAGGTATATTTTTTTTTTGGAGTATAGCCAAGTGGAAAGGCTTCGGTTTTTGATACCGACAGGCAAAGGTTCGAATCCTTTTACTCCAGATTTATGTAATTTTCCATTTCCCACAAAAAATATATATATATTTTTTTCGATTCCGATCCAATCTATATAGAGCCAGCTGACGTCGAAAACTACGCGAGCCTCCCAATGAAGCCAAGATAAAACCTATCCAAATACAGAAAATGAAAGGTAGTTTCATTATGGTAATATACCAGCCTGTTTCAAAACTTCCAGTTCCAATTAAAGCATATAGATCTGTGAAAAGATTACTATGTATAGCCACTTTGGTAGTGCTTGTTTCTTGATTAGAAAAAGAAAACCTTTTTTCTGGAAACAAAGTCAACCAAAGTGGGAAACTATGATGTTCGCGATTTCTCCATGATCTGTCACCATGGAAAAAAGTTGAAAAAAAATATATATATTTTTTTTCAACTTTTTCATTCTGGTACGAAAGCGCAGCAATTGGCAACAAGTCGATTATGCCACGAAATGATTCATCATAATCAAAAATAAATTTATTTTTTAGGGACGGTTTATAGATGATCAAATTACCACAAATGGAATGAAAGGTGGGTCCATGTAATTGATCAATACCTCGCAAACAACAATGCTCTCTTCCTATATGTAGTTCAGAACCCGAAGGCAATAATTGAGTAAACTGTCTCTTTTTCGTGTTGGTTAACCTAAGCCACAGCATTACTGCAGGGGCTTGGCTTCCGAACCGTACGTGGGCCTACGGCCTCATACGGCTCTCCTCAAGGGGAACCTGAAAACCGAGTAATAAATAATGAAGCGAAAATTTACATGGCATTCGCCTAAAAATATTTTTTCCCGTTTATTCTGCTTATTTGAACTCTTCACCATTCGTTATGCTGCGCCCTGAGTCCCCGCGTCGGCCTTTTCTCCGGGATCTTCCCCACTGACGCGAGCAAAGTGAGCGTTTGCCCCGAAGGTCTTGTCTTTTCGGAAGAATCCTGTTCCCACTAGCTTACGGCCCGGCTGGCCTACCAGTTTTACTGGAACTTAATGGGAATTATTCCGTTCCCTGGTTAGATTTCTGGATGTGAGATTTACTCCGCAAGGGACAGTACGAACGTAGATGATATCATCATGACCTCTCTTTCCGTATTGCCAGGAATGCTTAACGCCATTTCGCCAACTAGCGTTACCCGCGACCTTTTTTGCCATTGGCAAGTCTCTTGGTGTGGTCAATACTGGGTGTTTTCGAGCAGCGAAGCTTATACCCATTCACATCAAGTTCATCCTAAGTCCCTGAACCTTTTGCACTAATTTGGTAAGAAGCCGTCTCCCTATCAAGGTTCAAGAGTCGACTGAGCATCTCAGCGGCGGGATTTATAACCCGAATTCAACCAGAGTTCACGCCCACATGGCGTGAGCTTGAACGCGAGATGGTCGCGCATAAGCTGCCGGGTCGCGCGACAAAATAACACCCATAATAGAGATGCAAACTCCTCCATGTGAAATTTTCATAGTCATGGGAACTTTTCGAAAGTCATGATCAACATCCATCAGTCTTTTTGACAAGGCGCGAACAACGAAGAATCTATTCCAAATATTTTCAAGGACAAGAGAATAAGCTTGCGGAAGAGCAAGCAGAGAATAAAAAGCCAAAATTTTGGCTTTTTCGTTGAAGCCGAAGGTTTTTGAAAATTGCAGCAAATAAATCAAAAATATTTTTGATTTATTTGAAAGAAATAAAAAGGAAAAATTTTCTTTATTTTTATTTCTTTGTTTCTCTCTTCCGCTAGGCCAGCAAAGCGCTTGGCGCTTTCCTCTCCGTGCCCGCCTACGCGGTTTTCCTCCTATTCTGTGCCTACGCTCCTCGTTCGCCCATGTATCGCGCCTATATTTGAATGATAAAAAAAATGTACAAGATAATGAAAAACAAAGCACACCACAGAAAGATTCTAAATATGACAAGTCTCCCATAAATTTGGAAATGGAGAAATTGAAAAGAAAAAAGAAAAAAAAGGCATTTTTAGCTCTAGTTTTTGGGGAGCTTTTCTCAATTATGTTAAGTAATAAAATGGGTTTTGCTCTTACCAAAACTATCCTTTCTGTTTTCTCCATAGAGCGTATGAATCCCCTGGAATGTGCATGAACTAGAGGCAATAATAGGGAGGTAAAAATAGGTATTATAGTACCATGAAAAGAAGGAGCACCTGTGGGAACATCTCTACTTACCGACCATTGAAATAGTATGGGTGCTGCCGTACCACAAAGCACAATCAGAAACATAAGAAGAAAAAAAAAGTTCTGTAGTTGGACCATCTGCTCTATCTGTTTTTAGGATTTTGCTCTGAGGAAGAAACGAGTACAAGATAGAGAAACTCGAAATGGAAACAAAAAAATGATTCATTGGCAGGGCCAAAGGCTTCTTTCTTTCCTCCGGCCTTTGGCGAAGGTTTTGCGCCCCCGGTATGCTACCTCCGTAGCCATAGCTCCCGGAAGGCACGGAGCCTTCGCATAACAAATGACAAAAAAGCCGGAGGTTTCACCATGCCATGTGGATTCGAAATGGTGCTAGCTTTTTCTTTCCCTGGTCCGAGAAAAAGAGCTTTTTTTCTTTATGTATTTTCCTCGCTCTGTATACAATTAGTTTGTCATGGCCTTCTTCGTCCTCCATCGGCTTCGATAAACGAGTAGATTGACGCAAGTGCACGAATAGAGTGCTTCGCCGCGAATACCATAAGATCTGGTTCACGGGTTTTGGGGTCCTCAGGCTTTTATTCGATGATGAATCAAATAATGCACCAACTAGCCTAGTATTTGATTGCCGCTTCATTTGAGAAAAGAACATCAAAGATATGCTAGTAATGTTGAGGAAAAAAAACCATAAAAAGATTCCTCGTGTAGAATCTGTGGCGAAACTATGAACGGAAGTTAGCAATCCAGAACGTACAAAGAAAGTTCCTAAAACACAACATAGAAAAGTGAGCATATTGAGAAACAAAGTCCAATAATTCAATTTAGGTAAAATTACTGAATGAATACAAGCTGTAGCTAATAGCCAAGGCATGAAAGAAGCATTTTCTACAGGATCCCGGAACCACCAACCCCCCCACCCTAATTCGTGATAAGCCCACCAACTTCCTAGCAATATGCCTACAGTTAAAAAACACCAGCATGTCAAAATCCAAATTTGTATTTGTTTCCACCCATGGTATTGTGGACCGAAGACCACTTTATTCGCGCCACGGATCCAACCGAAATACAAAAACGCAGTATTCGCTTTACGAACAACACGCTTTGTCCACTGGCTCTCTGTAAGATTCATCCGCTCTTTCGACCGGAACAAGGAGGGCGACACCAAGTGCCGAAGTCCGAGTAGGCTTCTATTGCGTGGCAAAATGAGGGCAAAACTGGGATGAAGAGAACAGGTATTTTCAAATATATTTTTTAGAATTTTCTTTGCATTCCCCTGGGTAATCAGCTTATTTGTTATGCGAAAGAAAGCATCAAAAATATCGGCCTTGCTTTCTCTTCGCATTGGCAAATAGAGTGCAGAGATACCATTCATTATTCTGGCTGGGCATGAGCAAAAACCGATAGCACTGGCGACATATCCTGCATAAATGCAGGGAGGATGTATAGCTAATATAGGATCTTGCAAAACAGGATTTGATTCTGCAAGTGATTTGGTACAAACGAATGAGATTCGAACAAAAGGATTGGAACTTGCTAATAGAAAAATCAAAAAAAAGAAAGCAATGCCCATATAAATTCGCCGTTCATCAATAAAGTAAACTTTATTATTTGCATTTTGTGTCAAAAATAAAGAATCTAAATTGTTACATAAAGCGTAAAGCAAAAAAAAAAATCTAGATTTTTTTTTTTTCAACTCTTTCCATTTTTTAAGCCTCATGGGCCTTTCATCTTCTTCTGCATTTGCACCATTCTTTAACTCCCTATATGAGGGCTCTTGGACAATACCTGAGGGCGCCGCTTTGGATTGGCCCTCGAGGGAGCTTTTATGATTTATGGTGCCAAATAGGTTCTGCAACAAATGATGTCTAAATTGTTTATTCCCTTTTTTTATGAAGGGAGCGGAGCGAAAAGCCACGAGCGGCCTGCGGAAAAAAAATAGATTTTTGCGGCGCCCTCGTTTTGAAACATTGCAAGGTCGAACCCGATGACCTAAAAAAAATCCATAGAAACTTAGGATCCAACACCATAATAACAAACTGCCCTCATGATTAGACCATGTTCCTGATATTCTATAAAATAAAGGCGCATTAGCATTTGAGTTGGTAAATACATTGTAATTGAGAAAATCGGAGGAAATATAGCAGGACGAAATACGAAAGAAAGAAATAGTAAAGGGAAAAAAATAAAGTGAAATAGCCGCAGGTCTTTTGTTGTAAGTTAATGCAACAAAAATACTCAGTACTAAAAAATAATGGCCCAATTCATTATACATTTCAGTAAATTTTGCTTATAATTAATTGGCAAAAAAATAATAGATTTTTTTGCGTTTTTTAACGCAGAGCGTCGCTTCGCTTCTTTTAAAGCCTTGAACAACTCGCTTAAACCCAATAATAAAAGTCCACCTTTCTTTCCTTAGGTGCTTTTGCTTGATCCATTGTCCGTATAAAAAAAAACCTGTTTTCTATTGTTGTTCTGCGGGTTTATTTGACCTTCTACGGAAAAACTAGAAAAAGATAAAATAATTTGACGTGTTTCCAAAATGAGGAAAATCCCACTTAAACAAAGGAAGCTAGTAAGGATTAACAGGATTGGAATGAGCATAGAAATATGTATTGAAGTACCAAATTGGCTAATGCTGGAAGGTTGATGCAATGTATTCCACCAGTTTACAGAAAATTTAATTATTGGTATATTGATTAACCCCATACAAATGAAAATAGAAGCAACGTCCGCGGAAAACTGTTGAAAACACAGTACACCTAGATAAATAAAGAACGAGATTAATACAGAGGTTAGACGAGCGTCCCACACCCAAAAAGTACCCCACATGGGTTTACCCCAAAAACCCCCGGTTAATAGGGTAAACGATGTAAACAAAGCACCTATTTTGGCGCCGCTTTTGGAAAATAACCGAAAAAACGGATGTTTTGTTAATAAGAATAACACACTGCTGATAGCCATTGCGATATAAATGGATAAACTCATCCAAGCGGCTGGAACATGCACATAGATAATGCGATAATTTTCACCTTGTTGAAAATCGGATGGTGCTACCCAGATACTTGAATAAATAGCCATTGCTGCTAGGAACCAATAAAATCCGATGAGAATTCGTGCATAGCGAAAAGAGCATGACATGATCAAAGAAGGTCGTAGTATTTCGAAATACATAGGGATTTTCTAACGTTTTATCATAGGATAATAGTCCATCAATGGCCCGGCTAGAAAAAAAACTATGGATCATTTCGTGCTAATTATTAAAATTCGACAGCTTTTTTTTCTGTTTGATTTGCTCTTTGCTTCGCGGAAACCGGGGGGAGCCAGTCCAGCAAGGAAACAAATTTTATTCGCTGAGCGCTGCGCGTCAAAGCGCTTTTATTAACAGGCCTTCCCAAGACATCTGTAATGCGGAGAAAAAGAAGCTTTGCGATCTGCTAAGCTGGATCATTCCCATCCGGGCCACCTGAAAATAGTATCCTCACTCAAACTTCACCAAATCCCTGCTCTCCCTTTCTGCCGGGATTGAATGGTATACAAGAGTCCAGTATAAAAAATAAATACAGAAGGAAAAGAATATATATATTCTTTTTTTGTTTGCTCCACAATATTTACGGTGAGTGAGCCAGTATACCCGCAAAGGCAATCAATTCTATTGGCTCATCAATTTTTGTGAAGTAATTGGAACCAAAATAGGATAAAGAAATATAAACAAAAGTAAATACCCCATTAATAAAAGAACATGAAACCATTCTGTTTCGGTAGAGGCGCAGAAAATAATTGAGGGTAATAGAGTGGGTAAAGTGGTAAGATTTTGCAAACTGTTCCAACTATGAGATATTATTCCGAGAGCCAAACAGGAATGAATACCACACATAAGAGTAAATATCAGACTTCCTATAATAAGGGTGAACCAATTCATTTTGAGTTGATCAAATTGGTATGGAGATTGTACCACTGGAAAAGTACCGAAAATACCACTTATTTGAAGAACCCAATGACCTGCCAATTTAGAAAGTAATATTTTTTGCGAACGAGAGCCGCTTGAACAATACAATTCGAGTGTACCATCTTCAAAATCATTCTGAGGAAAACGTTCGGGAAGAGAAGAAAACAATAAACAAATCCAAATTAGACCTAAATGAAAATGACATAAGAAGTCTTTGGAAGAGCCTATCATTAAGGGCGTGACTACGATATATGACAGAAATAGAGAAAAGGTCGTTATTAATGTAGATGAATTAAGTAAAATCTGTTGATAAAAAAGTTTTAGAAAGAGTTTCAAGGTTCTTTTTCTTAATTTTCAATCCGAATTTTAAATCCGAAAAAATATATATATATATATGTTTTTTTTTTGCTAGGGCCTGCGGCCTCGACTTAAGGGTTTTCGCGAAAACGGCCAAGCACTTTGTGAAAGAATGACTGTTTTCGTAATCAAATTACAAAATAGATATACAAACTGTATAGAATCATCATTCACTGGAATGGGATAAGTTATTAATTTTTGTAATCTGTTCGAAATATTAGAATCCACCAAAGATACGATAGGTATTTGTAATTGATTGGCTTCAAGTATAGCCATAGAATTTTTATCTGCATTTATTATTACCAAACAATCTGGAATATCGCGTGTCATGATTCCTTCAAAACATTTTTGCATCTTTCTAAAATGCGGAAAAAAATCAAAGGGCGACGATATAGAGGCGTCTTTAAATTTGGAATGCGCAGAGAAATTCTGAAAGTGTTTTTGTACATTTCTCATATGTTTGCGATTGGTCAAAAATCCTCCAATCCATTTATGATTGATATAGCTCTGATCGGTTCTTTTTGCCATTTGTCGAACTATTTTATTATACTCTGGATCGGTATTCACTAATAAGAAATGACCTTTTGCACGAATAATAGATTCAATCAAATTACAAGCCCTTCGTAAACAAATAAGTGTTTTTTCTAAATCAATAATAGCCATTTCATTTCTAAATCCGTATAAATATCCTCGAAAATCGGAAGTAGGTATTCGATGGCCCAGATATGCATTTGTACTTAACAATTTTTGAATAACCAACAAACTAGAATTGTACATAGTTCCTTTTTTTTATTTCCGTTTAGATAGCTCAGGTGGTTAGAGCAAAGGACTGAAAATCCTTGTGTCAGTGGTTCAAATCCACTTCTAAACACAATGGAGTGAAGCTTTCTATTAAAGAAGTTTTGAGGAGTTCAGATCTTAAGAGAATAAAGTGGTCTGAAAGTTGATCTTGCAGTGGCTTTAGACAAAAGCATACTTTGTTCCGGAGACCGACCGGAGACCGTTGTTTCACAAAAATATATATATATATATATATATTTTACTTATCTTGCTCCTTATCTTCGATGAAGAGCAACCTCGGAGTTTGAAACAAGGCCCTGCCGAAAGGCAGCGGGCGCTTAGCCGGTTGGTTGTCGCCTGCACTGTCCGTGTCGCAGATGGCGGGTAAGTACAGAGGTTGATCGAAGGGTTTTACCCTCCTTAAATAAGAAAGTGCGGTACTTGCTTGTGAAGAAACAGTAGAATTTTGGGTAGGCTAAGGACGGATTTGAACCATCTTTCTAGGATTTGCAATCCAATACATTACCTTTATGTTACTTAGCCATTTTTTTCATTTTTGGTACAAGAAAAATAAATGAAAGGCCACAGTCTTCGCAGCCCCTTGGGCCTCATTCGCTAAGAGCCGCGTGTGTGTTCACGCGGCGACGGTATCGGACTCTCTTTCTGCGAGATAGGCTAACTGGTGGTGGAAAATGAATGATATAAACATAAAAAAATCTAGACTTTTTTTTCGTGGCTTCGAGCGAAAAGCCGTATGACACAAAACTATCATGTACGGCTCTGTGAAGAACACAACGATAGCAGCCCGAATTTCGCCCCACTCTCTAGCAATTACTATGTAATTGTATTCCTCATGAAACTTATTATGAGGGCGCAGCGTGGTCTGAAAGCCTTTATAAGCAGATGAATCAGGTTAAAAAATAAGTACTGAAAAAAGAAAAAAGCAACATGAGCTTTACTCAACTATTTCCCCAATATAATTCTAGTCCGAATCCATTACGCGGAAGCGCTATACAATGTTCGGTTAAAAAATTACGACAAAGCATTATATTGGTGGATACGGGGCTGAAAACTCCAATAATTTGTTTCCAACATGAGCTGAAAAGAGTGCCAATCACTAAGCAAACGAGGTTTATTCTGGGAATTGAAGATGTGGAAGTGTTTGGTGAACCGAAGATGCTTTTGTCAAAACCGCTAGAAAGAAGATGTAAAAGCAAACTAGTTTGGACTGAACTGACTAGGATCTGGCGAAGTGACCGGAATTTGATCAAAGGGTTTATTTTGAATTCAGTCAAAGGAGGTTATGCGGTAGCAATCGCAGGTCATATAGCTTTTCTTCCAAAGAGTCTTCGCAGAAATCGAAAAGTATTTCATAGTCAATGGAGAATCTTCTCCATTTTGAACATGAACTCAAAAATTGGCAATATCGTAGTAAAAGAAATTGGTGATGGCAAACTAGATTATTCCCCGCCGGCAAGACCGCGTCAGAAACAGGTAAAGCGTTTAGGCACAAAGCGGAAACACTTACGAGACGCGGAGAAAGACAACACAGTTTTTCATAAATATGAAAAGACCGAAAGAGAAAAAAAGAAAAATTCCGGCTTTATTCCTATGGTCTTTACGGCCCGAAAGACCAGACAGAGCTTAAAGCGCCTAGGACCAAAGCCTCGAGCCGGCACCGGGAAAACGCATGAAAATACGGAACGATCCACCACAAATAATGTATCTAGACTCAGGGATCAAGGCCGGGCAAGGAATTAAATTTTGTTGGTGTGTTGACGCAGAGCAACTAAAGAACTGAGTTTGGGGAAAGGATGTCATGAAAATGACCAATTAGTGTGACTACAAGCGATTTATCATTGCCCCATATGCCCATGTGAGAACTCGATACCTCGATGATGGAATGGATAGTAGTGGAAATATTAGTAGCTTTCAGTTAACCTATCTATAAGCTTAAAAAATATTTTTTTTCGTCCAGACTCCAAAACAATCGTGGTGTTCGCTCTGCGGTACGTAGAATACTAATAACAAAATATATATATATATATATATATTTTAATCATGACTCTAGTTCTTTCATCAATTTTTCCTTCTCTAATTTCCCATGAAAATCTGCGGCCCGTTCGGTAGGTTTTGCCTAAAGAGCTTTACCATCAAGGGCCCAAAAAAGAAAACTTGTTTTCTTCTCTCGTGATTCAATGAAAGTATTTGGATCAGCAAAGAAAAAGTAAAAAAAAAATGCCTCAACTAGATCAATTTACCTATTTGACGCAATTTGTTTGGTTATGTGTCTTTTATATGGCCTTTTATGTATTATTATATAATGATGGGTTACCCAAAATAAGTCGCATTCTTAAATTACGGAAACAGCTGATTTCACATCAAAATGTAGGCACAGAGCCGAGCGATTACAGTGTTGAACAGGATGTTGTTTTCAAAGAATGCTTTGATACCAGTATATCCTATCTGTACTCGGGTGTATCTGGAGCATCCAAGTGGTGTAACGAAATGGTAAAAAGCTTAAATGCTAATCAATTAAAACGACTGAATAAATCTTATGTATGTTCCTTGGGAGAAATTAGTGTCTCACAAGTGATAAAAAAAAACGCACTTTCAATTATGAGTCCCTCTACTTATCATATAACTTCTTTAGCGTCACGTCGAACCACAGCTCTTAACAAAATCCATGTTTTACGCGGACAAGGGAACACCCTAGTGAATATCAAGAACGGATCAAGAAAAAAGAAAAATACGAATGCGTAAATTTATTATATTCGCTATCTTAATTTTTAGTGTCTTAAGTTCAAAACAAATCTTAATTTATAATGAAGAAATTATTGTAGCTTTAAGTTTTGTAGGTTTTGTCATATTTAGTCAAAAAACCTTTGGTGAAATTTTAAAAGCTACTTCTGATGCGCGAAGCGAAGCTCTTCTTTCAGAGTTACAGCAATTGATGAGTTCTCAAGAAGCTCTGTTGTCCGAGTTGAAGAAACAGCATGAATTACGTAGTATAAGTTTGCGTTCAAGTACGCAAATGATTGGAGAATCTTGTATAAATGATCTGCTTACGCGCTGCGCACCTAAGTGCAAACGGACAGTGCAAACTGTGTTATGCCAACAGGTAGAGCAAAAGTTGAAAACACTGTTAGCTATTCAAGAGCATTCTCGCAGCAGTTTGCAAGAGAAGATAGTCACCTGTTTCCGCGAAACAGTTTGTGACGAATTTCGCTTTTCTAAATTGCGAAAACATCAATCGAAACTAGTTCAACAAAGCATGGTATTATTGAAAGATGGAGTTCTGAAATGAACAATTTTGCGCAAAGATGGCTGTTTTCCACGAACCACAAAGATATAGGGACTCTATATTGCATTTTTGGTGCCATTGCCGGAGTCATGGGTACATGCTTTTCGGTACTAATTCGTATGGAATTAGCACAGCCTGGCAATCAAATTCTTGGTGGAAATCATCAACTTTATAATGTGTTAATAACAGCTCACGCTTTTTTAATGATCTCCTTTATGGTCATGCCTGCGATGATAGGTGGATTTGGTAATTGGTTCGTTCCGATTCTTATAGGTGCACCCGATATGGCATTTCCACGATTAAATAACATTAGTTTTTGGTTGTTACCACCGTCACTGTTACTTCTTTTAAGTTCTGCCCTGGTAGAAGTGGGCGCTGGTACCGGATGGACGGTCTATCCGCCGTTAAGTGGTATAACTAGTCATTCTGGAGGATCTGTGGATTTAGCTATTTTCAGTCCTCATTTATCGGGTGTTTCCTCCATTTTAGGTTCCATCAATTTCATCACTAGTGCGCTGTGCGAGGCTCGTTTTCAGTGAGGACTAATATCCATATTTCTACATGTATGTCCGACTCTTTTGAAGAAATACATGCAGCAGGCCAATGCGGCATTTTGGGTTAATAATCCATAATGTTTGCGAGCAGTTGGTCAATGGGGAGGCCAAAGGGGACTGCCCTCCTGGTATCCTTTAAGCGGGGTAGTAAGGGTTAGGTTAACCAACTTGATACGCACTCACTGCCTTGAAAAGGCTACATATCCGGGCAGAATACGTCGGTATATGTGTGGTAAAGTAACCCGGGAACCAATACCAATCTGGGCGAAAGCTTTGACTGATGTAGTGAACGGTCATAGTTGTTGGACAGCCACAGATTATTCTAACATGGGAACCGGCCTGAGCAATCAAGCAAGTGCGCAAGGACCTTTAACTACCGAAAGCCTTGACGAAGGTCGAGAAGGAAGCACGAAAATGGGGCAACCACGGGAAGTAACCGCTTCACATCATTCGACAAATGATGCGCGGGCTCAGAGGTCTCATAGTAGCAAGGGGAAGGAAACCAACCCAGCCAGAACACAAAGGTGACTAGTCGGAAAACGATCCATAGTTCTTTTTCATCTGTCTCGGGCAAAGAAAGTTACTCTTGCAGGCCTCTTCGAAGAAATCGGAAGAATGCTTAACAAAACGACGCCCGTACATATGCTAATAAGATAGTAAACAATTGTGGAAATAATCAGGGATGCTATAATGGACTGAGAAGAATTCTATCGGATCCTAAATTTCTGGTTTACCGCTATGAAAGTATCCGAGGTAAGCTTGGGGACATGACTCGTAAAACCAGCTTTCTTGGCTTTGCGGAAAAAGGTTCAGATGGTCCAACCCCTTATAGATTGCACGGGAACTGGTTTTTCGAACTCGCAGATACGTATACGCAAAGGCTGAATCATATATTAATCTGCGCCGAAGGTATCAAAAGATGAGACTATCACATCCAGATATCCATTTTGGCCTAATCAATAGGACTGCCCAATTATTGTGGTGTGGTTGACGAAAGAAATCTGCAAAAAGTGATATGGTTCTTAGCTCACTCATCCAAAACCGGCTTTCAAATCGAAGTTCCGAACTGAGTTCGATGAGATGGGAGCTAAGCCTCAATGCCTGAATACTTAGAGTGGCCTGACGATTCCAAATAACCATAAGGTTCTATATGATTACAAGGTAAACAGCTACTCCAAATTAGGTTATGCAGGTTTAGTAGACCGAAAAATTTCACGAGTGAGTCTGGGTCAGGTTGGATTTGTGCCATCTGCGGTGATAGGAATATGTAAAGAAATCATGTAAGGACTGTTTTAGACGTTTAGGTAGAGATTCGAATAAGAGACTAAGATTACCTACCCGGTTGCCCAGAGCATATAAACGAAAGCAGATTCCATTATATAAAGCTCACCGCGAAGCGTATCATGCAAAGAAGCTAGGAAATGCAGATAATATCATACTATCAGTCCTAGGCCCCTATTGAGCAACACATCCTTCGGGACGCACCTGATACAAGAATCTCAGCAATTGAAGTTTTCCGAGTGAGAGCTGTATGACAAGAAATTGTCATGTATGGTTCGGAGGGCAGCATGGACTGACCCCTATCTATTTTCAACATGCGTGGGCCAGGAATGACCATGCATAGATTACCCCTATTCGTATGGTCCGTATTAGTGACAGCATTCTTACTTTTATTATCTCTTCCAGTATTGGCAGGTGTATTCGCGCCTGACAAGGCAGCGATGTCTTGGTCGAATTTGACTATATGCTGGGAACTCCGCAAAGACGATCAGCAGGGAACGAACCATGATGGTTCGCCCTCAGAGACTATACGCCAAACATCTCTGGCCAAACCTACTTTTGCTATCCAGGCAAACAAAAGCTTGATGCCTATTTGGCCGGCTTGATTTGAAGTGATGGGTGCATGATCCTAGTGTTGTTAATCCCTTGGCCTCGTGGTCAATGCGGGCCGAAAAAAAGGGTATTGTGCGCATTAAAGCTGGTATGATTAAGGAAAGATGAAGATATAGTCCAAACTGCACCACAACGGCATGAAAAAAATTGATTTTCATTGTGCTTCACTGACCAAAAGTGTGTGAATAGATTGGCAATTACCATGTTATTAACTGATAGGAACTTTAATACAACCTTTTTCGATCCCGCAGGGGGAGGAGATCCAATATTATACCAGCATCTCTTTTGGTTTTTTGGTCATGGGCGCGATTGCGCCAATAGAAAAGGTGGTACGCTGCCCTTACAGCGCTACCTAAGCGAGCACAGCCGTTCTGTGCCTCGAATGAACTATCTGCCTGGAATGCAGATAACTGGCAATGAGGTGGGATGTTTGGGAGTCGATATCATGAGAAAGGTAGAGGATGGTGCCAGAAAACGAAAAAAAGGCCCTTTTTTCCTTGTTTCAGTTTCAAACTCTTTTAGGTCAGACCCCGGTAATAGTAGGGATCTTTTGGGATTGGAGCGTGCCCTCCTTTCTTTCGAGGGTAAGATTCCACACGTTGCGTGCAAGAAGCCTTCGGCCCTTGCCCGGGCGGACCACTCAAGACCCAACATCTTTCGAAAAGACAGATATTCTATTGGTAGCGTTGCCCCTGTGGTGGAACTTTCTTCAAGAGCCGAAATTGACATTTCCATTCAACTGGACATTGTTGATATATCCAAGTCAATGATGCTATCACAGGGTGAGATGAGACGTAAGGCTATACACAATAACAACATGTGGGTAATGCTGAAACGTTTGACGTGGAAAGAGAGACGTGGCTTCTCCAATGGCTCAGGATCTCCAGACAGTCTCTTCGCTGAATGGAAGGAGACCCGAAAAAAATCACGGATTGTCGCCAGGAAAGCCGCGGTCATCATGAACAAGGGTCGGTGGCCAATGTTGGGAGATAAATTTACGGCTATTCAGAAATTAGTAAAGAACCAACAAAGGATCCTCTCTCTTTTAGCAGCTTCCCTGGGACTCGGAAACCCATTTTTGAAAGACTGCATGCTCGAAATCTGTACTCAATTAACCTCTCGAACAATTGCCGTAGATAATTTCTATTATACTTCTGGAAGTCGAACTCCAGGGGTCGATGGTAAAATACTAGAAGCTTCTTCCCGAATCGGTCTAGTTCGTTGCATCTTTTGGATCAATCTAAAAAACTACAAGAGCTCACCCGTTCGCCATGTTTACATTTTTGGACCAAAAAATGATGAAAGGCTGCTGAGAATACCCACAATATTTGACAGGACCGTCCAGCACTTGTTCAAACTAGCTATTGAACCTGTAACAGAACCCTTTGCCGACAGATATAGCTTCGGATCTCGGAGGGGAAAATGTGCACACATGGCGGTAGGTGAAATTGCTTACATACTAGACACGAGAAGGCAAGGAGTGTGCAAAGTTAGCAACAATAAAATGGAACAAAATAGTAAAAATTCTGTTTACGAATGGGTAATTGACGCTGATATAGAAATAAAAGGCTTCCTCAGCCGAATATTTCACCGATGGACCTTAGATAATTTTCCCATGCCTAGTAGTACAGAAATTGTACCCGAGGAATGGCTTAAGGGTCCAATCGAATATCAAGGGGAACTTGAAGTCTCGTTCCGCGGTGTCATAAGTCCCTCAATCGCGAACTTTGCCCTGGATGGCCTAGAGAAAAGAATAACTGGCGGGCACCGTACTACTATGGCTGATCCTAGAAGGACAGAATGGATGCAAAGAAAAGGCCATAGTTATCTCTTCGACCAGACCCGAAAAACAGAATCAGTCCGCCTTATCAGGTATGTTGATGACTTTGTCATTATTACCAATGATGATAAATTAGTGGAACGACTTTTTGGAAAAGCAGAAAGTTTCCTGGCGGAACGTGGCCTACAATTGTCGTCGGAAAAAACCCGCATATTCCCGTGGAAGATCGGAGAGAGACTTCATTTTATCGGCTTCATATTCCATAATATCGATAGGGCCCGCTCCTATAGCCAAGTAACTTCCCCACCTTCCATGGGGAAAAACTTTACTCATGGGGGCCTTTACGTGTACCCTAATCCTAATAGGATAATGTTGTTGAAATGGAAAATAAAAAATGTCTTTTCTGAAAATTTAGATTTCTCTCCTTACCAAATGATCAAATTGGTAAATCCAATTCTTCATGGTTGGGGCAACTACTTCGGAATCGGCAACTTTCTCCATACCTTCAGTCTGCTGGATCACTGGATCTGGCATAGAAGCTGGCGATATTTACATCGTAAATTCTCTGAAACTCCTCGACCCAGACTGGTTTACCGATTCTATCAGGGGGTGCCCTCTCCCCGTGGCAGACTCTGGGATTTCCATGCTACTTGGACCGAGCCCAGTGTAGATGCCAAACGCCATTGGGCTGACGTGATATGGATAAGACCCCCTGCGTCTATAGTAAAAGAAATTCCTCCTCATATGTTTCGAGCCTCTCGTGATTCAGGTAATCCCCTCGTAGATTCAACCCCCTTTGATGAACGGAATCTCCGGATCCGAAGCTATCAGGAAATTTTGGTGGACGGGAAAGGTAACGAATTTAGCAGGCTATTCATTCGCCAAAAAGGTATATGTCCCGTATGCGATCAAGGCTTAGGTTATTTGACTAGCTCCAATCTAGAAATTAATGACCTGCGGCCTTTTTATAAGAACTCGAAAGTGCCTGGTGATGGTAATTTGTTGCACAAATCCCTCGTGCACTCCTGGTGTCTTGTTACAGAACATACTTGAGGATGGACTACATAGGTTATGGGCATATTCTGCGAAGAGCCCAGTGCTTTGAGAGGAGCTCGCTGGGTTCTGTGGGGGGCTTTGCTGGGAACGGCAGAATCTATCCCGATCCTGAGGTCTATATTCCAATCTTGCCAGGATTCGGTATCATTAGTCATATCGTTTCCACCTTTTCAAGAAAACCCGTATTTGGTTATCTAGGCATGGTCTATGCCTTGATCAGTATTGGAGTTCTCGGATTCATTGTGTGGGCGCACCACATGTTTACCGTAGGCTTAGACGTCGATACACGTGCTTATTTCACTGCGGCTACCATGATCATTGCCGTGCCTACCGGAATAAAAATTTTCAGTTGGATTGCTACCATGTGGGGAGGTTCAATACAATACAAAACACCCATGTTATTTGCTGTAGGATTTATCTTTCTGTTTACTGTAGGGGGGTGCGACGTGCCAACCGGAATGGATGACGTTTACTTCGCCATAACCCCAGGAATGGCAATAGACGGACGGACGTATTCTCTCCCCAGTTGATGTGTAGGGGAGACCCCAGAAGCGGAGATGAGTGGGGTGAAAAAAAACCTCCTTTGGGGGCTTCCGGAAGGTGGTACCCTGAAAAGGCGACGGAGGGAGCCAGAGACAACGAGGTTATTTGCACTAACGGGAGGCGAACCCGGTGGACCCCCTACCGGGTCAACGCGTCAACTCTCTCGAAAATATCGTGCGTGGCCAAATAGCAATAGGGTGCAAGCAATTCGAGGCCCGAGTGAGCCTCGCCCGCTATGAAGGACCTAAAGTTCCCAATCCCAGCACCTAACCGGATGACGCCATTTCTGTCAAGCACGGGACAGCAGGTGACCCATCACTTCACTTTGCTGAGGAGGCCCTCGACAAATGAGGTTTGTAAAAATATTTTTGCTATACCCTTGCTACGCGGGCCAGGCGCACAGGCGTGTGAGGACTTCACTAGTCAGGCGGATAACTAACCTGATAGCGAAAGAACTACATTCCATTCTTAACAACGACAAAGGCAACCTTAACAACAACCTTAACCCTTGCAGATTTCTATTTCAAGGAGATCTGATCGAGTTGGCATACAAATGTTTTGGTCCATCCCAGGGCGAAGTACGCCGGCCCCTGACGGCAAAATAGTAGACGCCAGCAGAAGATAAATGAACAACTTCGCTCAGAACGCTTCCAATTTCGACAAGGTATGAAACGCTTCGAGGGAGGCGAACGCCCGCCGCAACCTACAGTGGCCCTTTAAAGAAAAGATCATTCTAGAAGCAAATAGAAGTTATTTACAAACCGGTGCGTGCCCTTATCAAGGTCTTCGACCCTTGCATTTATTTAGCCCACGGTGTCATCGGAATCGGACCGCAAAGGCACCACTGGGCTCTGAAAGGGCATAGAACAAAATACTGCGGCAACATCGACCATTTCATTTTGGTGAACCTGTCGAAAAAGAGATAGGAGACTTATACGATTCGTTTCGTTGGCGCATTGTACAAAATACGAGAGGACTACAAAGGCTGGATCCTAAGAGGAATATGCAACTACTATTCGTTCGTCGATAAGTTCTACCAATTAACGAATGAAATGAAACTCGTCATCAGGAGCTGCTGTGTTCGCACCCTGATCATACCAAAGAAAGAAGCAAACGCCTTACGACTACAATGGGACGGATTAAAACGGGAGGCCGCAGGCTTTTACAGAAGTTATATATCGACAGCATTTTTCAGGAAAAGGAACCCGGGGAGGTATCGCAGCCTCGTTCGACACGTCGGTACAGGCTAGAGAATCCGTGCCAAGTCGTGAAAGAATTAGACGCGCGTGCAAGCCGTATGATGGGAAAACTATCATGTACGGTTACGAGAGAGGTGCACTAGAAGCGCGAAGGAAACCCAGAATTGGCCCCACGCGAGTAAGGGCACCTACTCTACTCTCACTGGAATAGTATTGGCCAATTCTGGGCTGGACATCGCTCTACACGATACTTATTATGTGGTTGCACATTTCCATTATGTTCTTTCTATGGGAGCCGTTTCCGCTTTATTTGCAGGATTCTACTATTGGATAGGGAAAATAACTGGTCTTCAATATCCAGAGACTTTAGGTCAAATTCATTTTTGGATCACTTTCTTTGGCGTGAACTTGACTTTCTTTCCTATGCATTTTCTAGGTCTTGCGGGTATGCCACGTCGCATTCCAGATTATCCAGATGCTTACGCTGGATGGAATGCCTTTAGTAGTTTTGGCTCGTACGTTTCTGTAGTAGGAATTTTGTGTTTCTTTGTAGTGGTTTTTTCCACCCTAACCGGTGAAAACAAGTGTGCTTCAAGTCCTTGGGCTGTTGAGCAGAATTCAACGACACTTGAATGGATGGTCAAAAGCCCTCCGGCATTTCACACTTTTTCAGAACTTCCGGTTATCAAGGAAAGCATTTAGACGTCTTAGCAGATGGTGCCACTTAAGCACTTACCCGCTCCGCCCTCTCCATTGGGGGGGCGGAGCCTCACATCAATGTCAGATATTCAACAAGGGCCGAAGGTGTGGCCGCCAAAACGTTTTTTCCATTTTATGGAATCCATGTACTCCATGACGGAACGAATAGGGTAACTCAATTTGTTATACTGGGGAGAAGGGAGACGATTGAATAATGAGGAGCGAAGCGAACAGTTATGGCAATAATGTATAGGTTGCCAATGCTTCTGACGTATTCGTTCCTATCCAAGGAGCACTCCGCATATGGTGCATGAAAGAGCGTAGAACCAATAAGCTGTCCAACAAACAGTAGAAATTCCTACTCGCTTCAACGAGAAAGGAACCAGGGCCGAGCAAAAATTCCAGAAAATTTTTAATGAAATAAATGGTCACTGGGGGAAAAAATAGTATAAAGAAAAAATACTAGAAATGAAGCGCACTGCTTCTTAATCGTGTCGCCAGTATTGATTATTGATTATATCGCCGGACCGGGTTTTATAAGATAGGTTGGCATGATTTAGATAATTGGTGAGAGAGACGGATAGATAGTGATAGATAGTGAATGCTGACGGTGACGTAGATTACTTACTGTCGAAACTCGAAAATAACGGGAATCCGCTCTTGATGGAAAAATCCTAGATATGACATGAATTTGCGGGAGCTAAATAGGAATATATCTATATCTATACTGTTATTCACGGTTGTTATCAGACAACTCCAACACTGCGGGATTGCTGCAGATTGTTCACATGGAGAGAAATAAAATAGAAATAGTAGTTGGTAACACCTACAACACTTCTCTCTTTTCAGAGCCGCATCCTATTGGGCTGCGCTTCGCGCCTTTGCCCAATCTAAGCCAACAAATCTTGTTGTAACTTCTCTCTTTGCGTTTTTCACTATATAAGCTTAAATTAGAAGCCGAAGGTTTCTCACGAAGAGAAACGAGGGCGTGAGCGGCCATAGAGACATAAAAAAATAGATATATATTTTAGTTTAACGTAATTACTCGTACTAGACGAGCCAACGTGCAATGTAGATTTTGATGTGCATATGAACTGCCGGGGGAACTTCTAGAAAAACATTTGGGTATAGCAGGACTTGAACCTGCGACCATTAAGTTAAAAGCCTAATGCTCTACCAATTAAGCTATACACCCCAAAAAATATATATAGATTTTTTTTCTCATTATGTAATTTTATGATAAGAAATGGGAAAGAGACAACAATGACCTGCGGAGCAGAAAAATCTAGATATATTTTGAGGATTCAAGGCGCAACGTGTTACGCATCCATTTCAGTCCAATTTTCTCCCTCTGGTTCTCCAAAATCTGAGCTTAGTAGGGCTCGAACCTACAATATCACCGTTATGAGCGGTGCGTTTGGACCAATTAAACTATAAGCCCTGGATTTGATATGCTAGTAAGCATATCGAATCAAACGTAACCTCTCGCCCTCGTTGACTATAGGTATAGAAGGCTCGGAATGAAACGAGAAGATCCGCT